TACATAGTGGCATCCATTTTGTAACACTATATACACCAACACACACTATAACTCGTTGAAGGCGCCGGTCGAGACTTTCATGGTTTTGGGGTTTGACATGAATTATAAGGCTCTTAGGGCGTAGGGGGTAAGGGGGTTTATCGCGTAAAAACTTTCCTGCGACTTTGTTAAGAAGGGGGCAGTAACTATAGAGTAATAGGGTTGAGTATTGATAGTTTATGTACCTGATAACAGTTATGCAATTCTTCTGTCAATGCTATTGAATCTTTACACTTATAATACTGCAAGCAAGGAAAATGTTCACCCTTGAAAGTTAACATTAGGAAGGATTCGTCAAATGCAAAGTGAAAGTGACCGGAGAAAAAAAATACCAAATGCATATAAGTGAACGCTCGGCTTGGTGGGTAACGAGTCAATAGTACTCTAACATTAACTTATGTCTGGAAAGTTCATTCTATGAGGATATATACAGTTATGGCCCTGAAATAGGAACCAAATGCCAGGAATAGTTCATTCTGTGAAACCCCCACGATAATTGTCCGTGATCTTATCATTCATGATATGCAATTACTCATCTGGTTGGTCGGTTCTTATTACATTCAATATTATTTAATCCGATTATTGATGAATAACGCATAGAAAGTGTTCTGGATGGAGGTATGGGAATTATTCTATTAATCAACTGATCTTATATTTATTCTGAATCCTCTGTAAGTGGTTTAAGTATACCCTAATTTTCATGTTACTTGTTTAATTTTGAAGCAGTCCTATTGTTTCTTAATTTAATGTTATCAAAACTATTCATGTAAAAATATGCAAGTTATTCATTATACCATTATTATGGGGATTATACATAGTATGTATTAATACCATATATATATGTACTATATACATAATATGTATATAGTACATAACAATATATGTAATATATACATGTAATGTAGAGACACCATATATATATGTTACCAATACATATTATGTCTTGACACCCTGTTTATGCCCCACCCCAGTTTTATCCCTCTTTCTTTATTTGCCTTATTATGAATATATAGGCATTATATAGGGGCGCGTTTTTCAGAGAATAGTTTAGTTTAGAATTCTAGCTTTGGGAGTTAGAGGTGGAAGTTAAAATCTTTCTTCTCTGGGCCTCAGGGAGGATTTTAACCTCCGGTCTCCGGTTTACAAGACCGGCGCTTTTAGGCTAAGCTACTGGGGCAGTTTCACTCTAGGGCCTTGTTTTCTACTCACCCTGCTAGAGGTGCTAGGATGAGGAATAGTGTGAAGTAGAGTAGTGAGGCCACCTGGCCAATAATAATGAAGGGGTGTTCTACTGGTATACCTCCAATTCATGTCAGGATAATAACGTCTGCTACTAAAGTTCAGAATAGGAATTGTGTGAGGGGCCGGAAGGTTAATCCTCGCTGTTTGGATGTGTGTAGGATTGGGACCACTATTAGTACTAGGATGGAGAATAGTAGGGCTAGTACTCCTCCTAGTTTGTTGGGAATTGAGCGGAGGATGGCGTAAGCAAATAGGAAGTATCATTCTGGCTTGATGTGGGGAGGGGTGACTAGGGGGTTGGCTGGGGTGAAGTTGTCTGGGTCTCCTAATAGGTTTGGAGAGAACAGGGCTAGGGAGGTTAGGGCTAGAAGCATTACTGCAAATCCTAGTAAATCTTTGTAGGAGAAGTAGGGGTGGAATGAGATTTTGTCGGCGTCTGAGTTGAGTCCTGCGGGGTTGTTAGATCCTGTTTCATGAAGGAATAGGAGGTGAAGGATTGTGGCACCTGCGATTACGAAGGGGAAAAGGAAGTGGAAGGCAAAGAATCGAGTGAGGGTTGCATTGTCTACTGAGAAGCCCCCTCAGATTCATTGTACGAGTACTTCTCCTACGTAGGGGACGGCGGATAGGAGGTTTGTAATTACTGTTGCGCCTCAGAAGGATATTTGTCCTCAAGGCAGGACATAGCCAACGAAGGCTGTTATTATGGTTAGGAGAAGAAGGACTACTCCAATGTTTCATGTTTCTTTGTATAGGTAGGAGCCATAGTAGAGTCCTCGGCCGATGTGCGCGTAGATGCAAATAAAGAAGAAAGAGGCCCCGTTTGCATGTATGTTTCGGATTAGTCAGCCGTAATTTACATCACGGCAGATGTGGGTAACGGATGAGAATGCGGTTGCGATGTCTGATGTGTAGTGTATTGCTAGGAATAGGCCTGTTAGAATTTGTGATGCTAGACATAGTCCCAGGAGCGATCCAAAGTTTCATCAGACTGAAATGTTGGAGGGGGCAGGTAAATCAACTAGTGCGTCGTTGGCGATTTTTAGGAGGGGGTGGGTTTTTCGTAGGCTTGCCATTAAGGGGTTTCTATAGTTGAATAACAACGGTGGTTTTTCAAGTCATTGGTCTCGGTTAAAATCCGGGTAGAAATTATGGCATATTTTATTAGCTTTCTACTTTTTGGGTTTGTTTTAGGGATGGTTGGGGTTGCTTCAAATCCCGCTCCTTATTTTGCGGCTTTAGGGTTGGTGTTGTCTTCTGGGGTGGGGTGCGCGATTTTGGCAATGTTTGGGTCACCTTTTCTTGCTTTGGCCTTGTTTTTAATTTATTTGGGGGGAATGTTAGTTGTTTTTGGTTATTCAGCTGCTTTGGCAGCTGATGCCCATCCTGAAAGTTGAGGGGATGCATCGGTGTTTGAGCATGCAATATTTTATGTTGTTGGGGTGTTGGTTGCTTCAATATATTTTGGGCCCACAGCTTATGATTTTAGTGTGGGGATGTTAAGTACTGTAAAAGAGTTTTTGGTGGTTCGGGGGGATGTTGGAGGGGTTGCTATGTTGTATGCTTTTGGGGGGATGATGATGTTTTTTTGTGCTTGGGTGCTGCTTTTAACTTTATTTGTGGTACTGGAGTTAACTCGGGGGTTATCTCGAGGGGCTTTACGGGCTGTTTAGGTGGATGCAAGTAGGGTTGCTAGGCCTGAGGTGATCAGGAAGATTATTAGGTATGTTTTAATTACACCTCGTTGGGCGTCGCTGGTTGTAGTAGATATTTTTAGTTGTGAGGAGGCTAATCCTTTGGGCCCGGCTGCTTCAAATCATGTTTGGTCTACTAGCTGATTGGCCATTGTTTGTCCTAAAATAAGGTTAAGTTTTGGCGCTAGGCGGTGTACAACTGCTGGGAAGTAGCCTAGTATGTTTGAGAAGTTGTGTATTTTGATAATTGGGGTCGGTTTAAATTGTTTGGCGGTAAGGGAGGCTAATTCTATGGCGGTTAAAAGGCCAAGAATAGTAACAATAAGGGCTGCTAGCTTTAGTAGGGGCGGCATTGTTATGATCGGGATCTTTGTAGGGAGGGCGTTTGAAGTAAGGATTAGGCCTGCGATGATGCTTCCTCCAGCAAGTCGTTTGATAGGTTTAATACCTGCTGGGTCGTTTTCATTAATTGGGGAAAGAGGGAGGAATCGTGGTGTGCCCATTGTAACGAAGAATACCACTCGGAAGCTATATACTGCAGTAAAAGAGGTTGCGATGAGAGTAAGAGTAAGGGCTCAGGCGTTTAGGTAAGAGGTGTTCAAAGCTTCAATAATGGCATCTTTTGAGAAGAACCCGGCCAGGAAGGGTGTTCCTGTGAGTGCTAGGCTGCCAATTGTTAAGCAGGTTGAGGTGAATGGGGCTAGGTTTTGTATGCCCCCTATCTTTCGGATGTCTTGTTCATCGTTAAGGCTGTGGATAATTGACCCAGAGCATAGGAAGAGCATGGCTTTGAAGAAGGCGTGGGTGCAGATGTGGAAGAAAGCTAATTGAGGTTGATCAAGCCCGATGGTGACCATTATTAGCCCTAATTGGCTGGAGGTAGAAAATGCTACGATTTTTTTGATGTCGTTTTGGGTTAAGGCGCAGGTAGCGGTAAATAGGGTTGTAAGTGCTCCCAGGCATAGGCAGATAGTTAGGGCTGTTTGGTTGCTGTGGGTGAGGGGGTGGAGGCGAATAAGTAGGAAAATTCCTGCTACAACCATAGTGCTTGAATGCAGTAGGGCGGAGACTGGTGTGGGGCCTTCCATTGCGGAAGGCAGTCAGGGGTGAAGTCCGAATTGTGCTGATTTTCCTGTTGCGGCAATAATTAATCCTAACAGGGGGAGGGTTATGTCTATGTCGTGTGAGAGGGAAAAGATCTGTTGTATTTCTCATGAGTTAAGGTTTATGGCGAATCAGGCTATGCTTATAATTAGGCCAATATCACCAACTCGATTATATAGGACGGCTTGGAGTGCAGCGGTGTTGGCGTCAGCTCGTCCATACCATCAGCCGATAAGAAGGAAGGATATAATTCCTACTCCTTCTCAACCAATAAATAGTTGAAATATGTTGTTAGCTGTAACAAGAATAATTATGGCAATGAGGAATATTAATAAATATTTGAAGAAACGGTTCATGTAGGGGTCTGTATGCATATATCATGAGGCAAATTCTAGAATCGATCATGTAACATAAAGGGCAATTGGGGTGAAGATAATTGAATAAGCGTCAAATTTCAGGCTGATGTTGATGTTGAATGTGGCTGTGTTTATTCAATGTCAGGTTGTAATGATGGTTTCTACTCCTTGATCCAGGAAGATAAAGAGGGGGAGGAGGCTGATTACAAAGGCTGTGCTGACAGCAGTTTTTACGTGTGTCACGGCCCAGTTAGGGTCTTTGGGTGTGGGGTCAATGGTTGTAATAATTGGATAGGCTAGGAGGGCGAAGATCAGTACGAGTGAAGATGTGAGGATTAATGTTGTTTGCATAGCCTCTGCTTGGATTTGCACCAAGGGTTTTTGGTTCCTAAGACCAACGGATGACTGTTATCCTTCAGAGGCCGAGTGAGCCGCAGATTCTAACTGCGGGGGCAAAGATTAGCAGTCTCTGCTGCTGCAGGCCTCTCTCGGCGGATAAGGGGGCTTGAACCCCTATTTTTGGAATCACAATCCAACATTTTTGTTAAACTATATCTGCAGTAGAACCATCCTCACATGAATTCGGGTTTTAGGATTAGTAAAATGACCGGGATTAAATGAAGTGTAATCAGGAGGTGCTCTCGTGTGTGGTAAGGGGTTAGGCCTAAGATATGAGCAGGAACCGGGCCTCGTTGGGACATTAGGAACATGTATAGGGAGTACCCTGCTGTAATTAGTGTGCCGACCCCTGTTAGGATTAGGGTTCAGGGGGACCAGTTAAATATTGTGGTGATAATTATAACTTCTCCTATTAGATTGGGGAGAGGGGGTAGTGCCAAGTTGGCTAGATTGGCAATGAATCATCATGTGGCTGTGAGGGGGAACAGTATTTGAAGTCCTCGGGCCAGGACTATTGTTCGGCTATGAGTTCGTTCATAGGCGGTGTTTGCTAAACAGAAGAGAGCGGAAGATACTAGTCCGTGGGCAATTATTAGGATAATGGCCCCGGTCAATCCTCAGGGGGTCTGGATTAAGATTCCTCCTGCTACGAGGCCCATGTGACTTACGGAGGAGTAGGCGATGAGAGACTTAAGGTCTGTTTGGCGTAAGCAAATTGAGCCGGTTATGATAATCCCTCACAGGGCTAGAACAATAAAGGGGTAGGCCATTTCTTTGGTGAGGGGGTCTAGCACGGTGGTTATTCGGATCATGCCGTAGCCTCCCAGTTTTAGGAGGACAGCTGCTAGGACTATTGAGCCCGCAATTGGGGCTTCTACGTGTGCTTTAGGGAGTCATAGATGGACGCCGTAGAGCGGTATTTTAACTAGAAAGGCGATTAGGCAGCCGGCTCATCAGATTTTATCTCCTCAAGATATTAGTGTTAGGGGTTGTCCAAAATTTAGTGTAATTATTGATAGGCTGCCTGTTGAGCTTTGCAGGGTAAGTAGCGCAACCAGTAAGGGCAGGGATCCGGCTAGGGTGTAAAATAGGAAATAGGTCCCTGCATTTAGACGCTCTGCTTGGTTGCCCCATCGGGTAATAATAATTAGAGTTGGAACTAGCGTTGCTTCAAATATAATGTAAAATATGATGATTTCTGTGGCCCCAAATGCAAGAATAAGGAATGCTTGGAGGGAGGCGAGGAGGCTAATATATATGCGTTGTCGGGAAGCGGGCTCTGTTCGGGTGTGATTTTGGCTGGCTAGAATCATTAAGGGTAGAAGTCAGCAAGTTAGTACTAGAAGAGGGGCGGATAAGGGGTCAATTGCTATATATGTGTTGGGCATGGTTCATCCTGTTTCTGCTGTTCAATTTAATCAGGTAAGGCTGAGTAGAGCAATAATTAGGCTGTGAGCCACTGCAGCTGTTCATAGTCATTTTTTAGGGGTTAGCCAGGTTGTTGGAAAGAGCATGAGGGTGGGGATGAGAATTTTTAACATTGTAGGAGGTTAAGGCTTTGTAGGCGGTCTGTGCCGTGGGTTCGAGCGGTGGCTACAAGAAGGGCTAGCCCTGTGCTGGCTTCACAAGCAGAAAAAGCAAGGAGGAGTATCGGTGCTGCAGAGAAATTAGTGGCTTCTGTTTGAAGTGTCCATAGGGAAAGGGCTACAAATAGCGACAGTATTATTCCCTCTAAGCATAAAAGTGCCGAGAGAAGGTGGGTGCGGTGAAATGCTAGACCCATAAGACCGAGGATGAATGCTGTGCTAAAGCTGAAGTGTACTGGTGTCATAAGGGAAGTATGGATTTTAACCATAATTGTCTGAGCCGAAATCAGAAGTCTTTGGTTGGACTACTCCCCTATTCAGCCCATTCGAGACCTCCCTGTGTTCATTCGTAAACTAGGCCTAAGGTGAGTAGAATAAGGATGGCGGTGGCTCAAGAGACGGTAGTTAGGGGGTTAATTAGTTGATTGCCTCAGGGGAGGGGCAATAGGAGGGCAATTTCCAGGTCGAAGAGTAAGAATAGGATGGCTACTAAAAAGAATCGTAATGAGAAGGGCAGTCGGGCGGATCCTAGGGGGTCGAAACCACATTCGTAGGGGGATAGTTTTTCTGAGTCTGGGTTTATTTGGGGTAGTCAAAAGGAAACAATTACTAGGATGATTGAGAGGAGAGATGCGATTGTTAAGATGGTTATGATTAGGCTCATTATCTTTCCTTGGGCTTTAACCAAGATTAGATGGTTGGAAGCCATCTGTACTGTCTTTTATACTAGAAAGATTATGATCCTCATCAATAGATAGATACGTAGAGGAAGAGTCAGACTACGTCAACGAAGTGTCAATATCAAGCGGCTGCTTCAAATCCAAAGTGGTGGTTTGAGGTGAAATGATAGAGAGCCTGGCGGAGAAGGCAGACGGCCAGGAATGTTGAGCCAATAATTACGTGGAGCCCGTGGAATCCAGTAGCGACGAAGAATGTAGATCCGTATACGCCATCTGCGATGGTGAAGGGGGCTTCGTAGTACTCTATTGCTTGAAGGAAAGTAAAATAAAATCCTAAAAGGATTGTTAGGGTGAGGGATTGGATTGCCTGTTTTCGTTCACCTTCTATTAAGCTGTGGTGGGCCCAAGTGACGGTGACACCGGAGGCTAAAAGGACGGCTGTATTAAGAAGAGGCACTTCGAATGGGTCTAGGGTGGTAATTCCTGTTGGGGGTCAGCATCCTCCTAATTCTGGGGTAGGGGCGAGACTTGAGTGATAGAAGGCTCAGAAAAATCCTGCAAAGAAGAATACTTCTGATGTAATGAATAGAATTATTCCGTATCGGAGTCCTTTCTGTACGGGAGGGGTGTGGTGTCCTTGGAAGGTGCCTTCTCGTACAATGTCTCGTCATCATTGATATATAGTTATGAGGGTTAAAATAAGCCCGAGTGTTATAAGGGTAATTGAATGGAAGTGGAACCAAATTGCGGTGCCGGAGGTTAGCAGGAGAGCGCCAACTGCTCCGGTGAGCGGCCAGGGGCTTGGGTCTACCATGTGATATGCGTGTGCTTGGTGGGCCATTAGACGTTTTCTTGTAGGTAAAGGCTTAGGAGTAGGACGAAGACGTAGGCTTGAATTATTGCTACGGCAACTTCTAGTAGGGTTAGTAAGAATAAGACTGTGGCGGTTAGAATGGCAACTGTAGGTATTATAGGAAGAAGAACAAATGCTGCTGTGGCGATTAGTTGGATGAGTAGGTGTCCGGCAGTAAGATTAGCAGTTAGTCGGACTCCTAACGCTAGGGGTCGAATGAAGAGGCTAATAGTCTCGATGATAATAAGAACTGGGATTAAAGGAACGGGGGTTCCTTCTGGTAGAAGGTGCCCTAGGGCAGCGGTTGGTTGGTTTCGTATCCCAATAATGACTGTAGCAAGTCAGAGGGGAACGGCAAGTCCTATGTTTAGGGAAAGTTGGGTTGTTGGTGTAAATGTATATGGCAGGAGTCCGAGCATGTTAAGGGTAATTAAAAATAGTATGAGGGAGGTTAGCAATACTGCTCATTTATGTCCTCCTGGGTTGAGCGGTAGTAGGAGCTGTTGAGTAAAACGATTAATAAATCACCCTTGTAGGGTCAATACTCGGTTATTTAGTCATCGTGAGGTAGGGGTGGGGTAGAGAGTTCAAGGAAGTGCGATTGCTAGTGCGATAAGGGGAATTCCCATGTAAGTGGGGCTCATAAATTGATCGAAGAAGCTTAGTATCATGGTCAGGTTCAGGGTTCGGGTTTGGCTTTTTCAGCTCCTACGGTTGTAGGCTCATTATTGAAGTTATGGGCTAACACTTTTGGGGGAATGACTGTTAAGAAGATTAGTCAAGAGAAGACAAGGATTGCAAATCAAGGGGCAGGATTAAGTTGGGGCATATCACTAGAGGTGGTTGGGGGCCACCAATCTTCAGCTTAAAAGGCTGACGCTAGGCCCGATTTAGCTTTCTAGTGAGGCGTCTTCAAGTATTAGTGAGGATCAGTTTTCAAAGTGTTCTAGGGGGACGGCTTCTACTACGATTGGCATGAAGCTGTGATTTGCACCGCAAATTTCAGAGCACTGTCCGTAGAAAACCCCGGGGCGAGAGGCAATGAAGGCAGTTTGATTTAGTCGTCCTGGGACTGCGTCCATTTTTACTCCTAGGGCAGGGACAGCTCATGAGTGTAAAACATCCTCTGCAGAGACTAGGATACGAATTGGTGATTCTATGGGGACTACTATTCGGTGGTCAGTTTCTAGTAGGCGGAACTGTCCGGGGTTGAGGTCTTGGGTTGGAACTATGTATGAGTCAAATCCTAGATTCTCATAGTCCGTGTATTCGTAGCTTCAATATCATTGGTGGCCCATGGCTTTAATTGTTAGGTGTGGGTCATTAATCTCATCTATTAGGTAGAGAATTCGTAGGGAAGGAAGGGCAATCATGATTAAAATGACGGCTGGTAGGATAGTTCATACGATTTCAACTTCTTGAGAATCTAAAATATACTTGTCAGTGAGTTTGGTTGATACTATGCAGACAATAATGTAAAGAACTAGCACGCTAATCAGGAGGACAATTATTAGGGCGTGGTCGTGGAAGTGTAGGAGCTCTTCTATAACAGGGGAGGCCGCGTCTTGCAATCCTAGTTGTGAGGGATGTGCCATTTAGCTCTGGGCTAAGACACGCGGGGGTCTAACCCACGATTTTGCCTCGACAAGGCAAGGTAATTGTTTTACTAGTGTCTTATTTAAGGAAGTGGCAGAGTGGCCATGTAGTTGGCTTGAAACCATCTTACGGGGGTTCGATTCCTCCCTTTCTCGTTATTTTGCTTGGACTTGTACGAAAGCTGGCTCTTCAAAGGTGTGGTAGGGAGGAGGGCAGCCGTGTAGTCATTCTACATTTGTTATAGTAAGTTCTACTGATGAGACTTCTCGTTTAGCGGCAAATGCTTCTCAGAGGATAAAGAGGAACATAATGACAGCAACGAGGGAAATTAATGATCCAATTGATGACACTGTGTTTCAAAGAGTGTAGGCGTCTGGGTAGTCAGAGTACCGTCGTGGTATTCCAGCTAGGCCCAGGAAGTGTTGTGGGAAGAAAGTTAAATTAACCCCCACGAACATAACCCCAAAGTGGATTTTAGTTCATGTGCTGTGTAGGGTATAGCCTGAGAAGAGGGGGAATCAGTGCACAAATGCGGCTATAATGGCGAATACTGCCCCTATTGACAGAACATAGTGGAAGTGTGCAACTACGTAGTAGGTGTCATGAAGAACAATGTCTAGGGAAGAATTAGATAGTACAATTCCTGTAAGGCCTCCTACTGTAAATAGGAAAATAAATCCTAGGGCTCACAGAAGAGGGGTTTCTCATTTGATTGATCCGCCATGTAGTGTGGCAAGTCAGCTAAATACTTTGACTCCAGTTGGAATGGCGATAATTATTGTTGCGGAAGTGAAATAGGCTCGAGTGTCTACGTCCATTCCAACAGTAAACATGTGGTGTGCTCAGACAATAAAGCCTAGGAGTCCGATGGCCATTATTGCTCAAACTATTCCTATGTACCCGAAAGGTTCTTTTTTCCCTGCATAGTAGGCTACAATGTGGGAAATCATACCAAATCCGGGAAGAATAAGAATATACACTTCAGGGTGGCCGAAGAATCAGAAGAGGTGCTGATACAGAATGGGGTCTCCTCCTCCTGCGGGGTCAAAGAAGGTTGTATTTAAATTACGGTCTGTGAGTAGCATGGTAATTCCAGCGGCCAGGACTGGTAGGGAAAGAAGGAGAAGGACAGCAGTTACAAGTACGGCCCACACAAATAAAGGGGTTTGATACTGAGAGATTGCTGGTGGTTTTATATTAATAATTGTAGTAATAAAGTTAATTGCCCCAAGAATTGATGAAATTCCTGCGAGATGGAGGGAGAAAATGGTTAGGTCAACGGATGCTCCGGCGTGGGCGAGGTTGCCTGCTAGTGGGGGGTATACTGTTCACCCAGTCCCTGCTCCGGCCTCTACTCCTGAAGAAGCTAGTAGTAGTAGGAAAGAGGGAGGAAGGAGTCAGAAGCTTATGTTGTTTATTCGTGGGAATGCCATATCTGGCGCCCCGATTATTAGGGGCACTAATCAGTTTCCAAATCCTCCGATCAAGATGGGCATCACTATGAAGAAGATTATTACGAAGGCATGCGCGGTAACGATAACATTATAGATTTGATCGTCTCCAAGAAGCGCGCCGGGCTGGCTTAGTTCTGCTCGAATTAGGAGACTCAGCGCAGTTCCTACTATTCCTGCTCAGGCACCAAATACTAAATAGAGGGTGCCAATATCTTTATGATTAGTTGAGAAAAATCAACGTGTAATTGCCACAGGTAGGATGGCCGAAGGTTTAGGCGGCGGATTGTAGCTCCGAGTACAGAGGTTTAACTCCTCTTCTTACCAAGAAGCTCTGTGGTGAAGTTCATGTCGGGTTGCAAACCCGAAGACGTAGGCTAACGCCTACCGGGGCTTTCCCCGCCTTTGCCGCCCGGACGGCGGGGAAAGTAGATGGATGCTCGCTGGTTAGGGCGCTTAGCTGTTAACTAAGATTTTGTAGGATCGAGGCCTTCCCATCTAGAAAGGCTTTAGCTTAATTAAAGTGTCTGGGTTGCATTCAGAAGATGTGGGATAAAATCCTGCAAGTCTTATCAGGGGCTAGGAGATTTTCACTCCTGCTAGGAGCTTTGAAGGCTCACGGTCTATATGCTATCCTAAGCCCCTAGGCCAACAGGGCTAGAGCTGAGGGGGTGAGAGGTAGAAGGCATGTTGCTAGTATAATGGCGGTGGCTAAGGCTAATGTTGGGCTTTTAGTTGAGGTTCGTCATGGCGTTGAGGAGTTAGTGGTGTGGGGGGCCAGGGTAAGGGTTATTGCATATGTTAGTCGAAGGTAAAAATATAAGCTTAGGAGGGCTGTTAGGGCAATTACTGTGGCTGTGAGGGGGAATCCTTGATTTGAGACTTCTTGTAGAATCAACCATTTTGGTATGAAGCCTGTGAGAGGAGGAAGACCCCCTAAGGAAAGTATAATAAGGCAGGCTAGTGCGCTTAAAGTTGGGGCTTTGGTCCAGGCTGAGGTTAGTGTAATGGTTTTGGTTGAGTTTACTTTTTCTAGGGTGAGGAAAGCCGCGGTTGTTATGATAATGTATGTGATTAGGGCCAGGAGGGTTATGTTGGGTGCTATTTGGGCTACTAGAATTATTCATCCTAGGTGGGCTACTGAGGAGTAGGCTAGGATTTTTCGGAGTTGGGTTTGGTTGAGTCCTCCTCATCCTCCGACTAGGGTGGAGCATACTGCTAGGGCAGTTAGGAGGTACGGGTGGGCGTTTTCTGCTACTTGCAGGATTAGTGCGAAGGGGGCTAGTTTTTGTCAGGTGGACAGAATTAGTCCTGTGGTAAGGGTAATGCCTTGGAGTACCTCTGGAAGTCAGAAGTGTGTTGGGGCTAGTCCAATTTTTAATGCTAGGGCAGTGATTGCGATTGTGCAGGCAATGGGGTTTGTTAGTTGGGTGATTTCTCATTGTCCAGAAATTCATGCATTTGTTGTGCTGGCAAACAGGATTATTGCGGCTGCTGTAGCTTGGGTAAGAAAATATTTAGTTGTGGCTTCAACGGCTCGAGGGTGGTGTTGGTGGGCTATAAGTGGGATAATGGCGAGGGTGTTGATTTCTAATCCTATTCATGCTAAGAGTCAGTGGGAGCTGGCAAAAGTTAGGGTGGTTCCTAGTCCTAGGCTAAATAAAAGGATGGTAAGTACATAAGGATTCATTAGTAAGGGAAGGATTTTAACCAACATGTTCGGGGTATGGGCCCAAAAGCTTGTTTAGCTGACATTACTAGAAAATGGTGTAGTGGAAGCACCCAGAGTTTTGATCTCTGGAGGATGGGTTCGAGTCCCTTTTTTCTAAGGAGGCGGGGGGAGTCTAACCCCCTTGGTTCACTCTATCAAAGTGGCCCTTAGGCGTTCAGGCACGGCTCCTGAGGTGTTATAGTTGGGGCGGGAGACCTGCAGTTCCCACCGGTAGAGAGATGTGTCAGAGAATAAGTGCTAGGGTGAGGGGAAGGAAGTTTTTTCACACTAAGTGCATAAGTTGGTCATACCGGAATCGGGGGTATGAGGCTCGCACTCATAGGAATACAGCAGATAGTAGGGCGGCTTTAATCATAATACTGATTGAAGTTAATTCTGGTAGGGAGGGGAAGTGGGAGGCTCCTATAAATAGAATGGCTGATAGCGTGTTTATGAATAGAATGTTAGCGTATTCTGCGAGGAAGAACAGGGCGAAGGGCCCTCCTGCATACTCTACATTAAATCCTGAGACTAGTTCTGATTCTCCTTCAGTGAGATCAAAGGGTGCTCGGTTTGTTTCTGCTAGTGTAGAAATATATCATATTGCTGCTAGAGGCCAAGCTGGGGCAAGGAGTCAGATTCCTTCTTGGGCTGTGCTAAATATTGATAAGGTGAACCCACCGGTGAATACAATTGTGCAGAGAAGGATAAGACCGAGGGCTACCTCATAGGAGATGGTTTGGGCTACTGCTCGGAGGGCCCCAATTAAGGCATATTTGGAGTTTGATGCTCATCCTGAGCCTAAAATGGAGTAGACGGCTAAGCTAGATAGTGCTAGAATGAATAGTATGCTAAGGCTTAGGTCTGTGACTGGGTAGGGGAGGGGAAGGGGCGCTCACAGGGTTAGGGCAAGTGTAAGGGCTAGTGTGGGGGTGGCTAGGAATAGAAATGGGGAGGAGGTGGAAGGTCGGACTGGCTCTTTGATAAATAGTTTTACCCCATCGGCGATTGGTTGGAGGAGTCCGTAGGGGCCTACTACGTTTGGCCCTTTACGCAGTTGTATGTATCCTAGCACTTTTCGTTCAATTAGGGTCAGGAAGGCTACTGCTAGTAGAACGGGCACGATATAGGCTAGGGGGTTAATAATGTGGACTATAATAATGTGGAGCATAGCTGGGGAGAGGACTTGAACCTCTGAGGCGGAAGGCTTAGGCTTCCTGCATTTACCGGGCTCTGCCACCCCAGCATGTCTTTTTCTCAGACTGGGATGTGGCCCCCCTTTGTCTGTTTTAGTTGATTTCAGCAGGTCGGGGGGAGGCGTGCTTTTAGCATGGGCCTCATCATTCCGGTCCTTTCGTACTAGGAAGGGTGGCATCACAGATAGAAACTGACCTGGATTACTCCGGTCTGAACTCAGATCACGTAGGACTTTAATCGTTGAACAAACGAACCCTTAATAGCGGCTGCACCATTAGGATGTCCTGATCCAACATCGAGGTCGTAAACCCCCTCGTCGATATGGACTCTGGGAGGGGATTGCGCTGTTATCCCTAGGGTAACTTGGTCCGTTGATCGGCGTAGGCCGGATCATTAATTGGTCAAATGTTTTGTGACTTAGAGTTGTGACTCTTGGTTTCAGGGTATTCCCCTGTCCTCTCGGGGGCTTTATTTTCCCCCGTGGTCGCCCCAACCGAAGACGTTTGTGCCAGGGCTATGTTGTTTGGAATTCTGTTGATTTGGTTGCTTTTCATAGTTGGTGGGCGTCTAAAGCTCCATAGGGTCTTCTCGTCTTGTGTAGGTATGTCCGCTTCTGCACGGGCAGATCAGTTTCATTGACTGGAAAAAAGAGACAGTTAAACCCTCGTTATGCCATTCATACAGGTCTTCATTTAAAAGACAATTGATTGCGCTACCTTTGCACGGTTAAAATACCGCGGCCGTTAAACTTTTGGTCACAGGGCAGGCGGGACCTCCTATATTGTTGTAGGCAGGAGGCGATGTTTTTGGTAAACAGGCGGGGTTTAGGTTTGCCGAGTTCCTTTTTGTTCTTTAAGTCTTTCCCTTTAGTTGGGCACTCCTGTGTGGGGGTAACGATTGGGTTCTGCGTGGTTTTCTTGGCCTGAGTGGGCAATTATGCATTCCCCTCTGTTGTTGGGTTCGTTAATTGTCGATGGTGAGTCCGATTCGACTTACACATGTGCGGGGAGAAGTTCATTCTTCTTATTACTCGTTCTAGCAGGGTCTCTTCTATGGGGGCATAGGAGGGCTCAGTATGGGTTAGGGGCATTGTTAGTGATTTAATGGGATAATAGGCTTGAGTTGTGGTTTGAGCTTTAACGCTTTCTGTGCGGGTGGCTGCTTTTAGGCCCACCGAAACCTGTGGCCTTTGTTAATTGTATTTCTTAGCCTCCTGTGAAGGTTGTGTCCTTGGTTAAGGGAGCTGTACCTCCTTTAACTAACTCCCGTGATTATCCTCATGCCTAATTTAAGTAGGACTGTTGTGGTTAAGGGTGTAACGGGGCTGAACTTCTATTCATTTCTTGAGCAACCAGCTATAACCTGACTCGGTAGGTCTTTCACCTCTACTCGGGGATCTTCCCACTCTTTTGCCACAGAGACGGGTTGGCCCCATAATGGGCTGTCCCGGAGTAGCTCGTCCGGTTTCGGGGTTTCAAACTAGAGGTCTCTTTGCTTGGGATTACTGGCTAGATCATGATGCAAAAGGTACGAGTTTTAGTCTCTGCTTTTATTTACTTGAGTGCGCTGTTTCAACTCTCTTTCAGCTTTCCCTTGCGGTACTTTTTCTATGGCTTCATTGGTCCTTTTCTGTCGCCCGTACTGGGGTGGTCGAATGGTTTAGTTGGTGTTGTTAGTTTTTGATGGTTGGATTATGTTGTTAATTTTATTTTTAATGTTTTGAGCTAGCTGTTTAGTTCAAGGCGATCCAACTTGCATGGATGTTTTCTCGGTGTAAGGGAGATGCTTAACTATCTCAGCCACGCCTTGGTTATTCCAAGTGCACCTTCCGGTACACTTACCATGTTACGACTTGCCTCCCCTTGTGGCTTTTATTGTGTTAAGTACCGGTGTGGGTGTTGTTGGGGAGAGTGACGGGCGGTGTGTGCGCGCTTCAGAGCCGGCTTCAGGAGGGCGCTCTATTCTCTCCTTACTGCTAAATCCACCTTCAGGTCACTGGTTTCAGGTGACTTTTCGTTAGTTAATCTGTTTCAGATAATGTAGCCCATTTCTTCCTACTCCGTACGCTACACCTCGACCTGACGTTTTGGGCATTGCCCATCCTGCTTACTTTGATTCCTTCACAGGGTAAGCTGGCGACGGCGGTATATAGGCGGGAAAAGCAAGGGGTAGTGAGGTTGAACGGGGGTTATCGGTTCTAGAACAGGCTCCTCTAGGGGGGTCTGAAGCACCGCCAAGTCCTTTGGGTTTTAAGCTGGCGCTCGTAGTACCCGGGCGGATTCTTATTGTGGTGAAGTATCTAAGTTTACGGCAGGGCATAGTGGGGTATCTAATCCCAGTTTGTGCCCCAGCTGTCGTGGGTTCTGGTAGAATGGGTGTAAAGTTACTTTCGTTTAGGGGGCTCGATCACCCAGGTGCGTATAACAGCCTAGGGGGTCTTTAGCTTTATTGTTGTTAATTCCATAACCACTCTTTACGCCGGGTTTATCAACTTGGGTCTCTCGTATAACCGCGGTGGCTGGCACGAGTTTTACCGGCCCTCTTAACCCTGACTAAGTCAAGTTTTCACTTATGGCTTAATGTTTATCACTGCTGAATTCCCTTGGGGGTGTGGCTGAGCAGGGCGTCTTGGGCTAATGTATTGTGCCTGATACCTGCTCCTCGTCTCCGGACGGGAGATTGAGGGCATTCTCACAGGGGCGCGGAGGCTTGCATGTGTAAATTGGGTTAAAGCTGATAATAAAGTCAGGACCAAACCTTTGTGCTAGTGGGGCTTTCTAGGGCCCATCTTAACATCTTCAGTGTTATGCTTTGTTTAAGCTACGCCAGC